TTATAGATTCCGTCATTTCACCGATTCGGACTAAATAGCGAGCTAATGAATCTCCTTCTTTTTGCCAATGGATTTCCCAATCCAATTCGTCGTAACATTCATAATGATCAACTTTACGAAGATCCCATTGGATTCCGGAAGCTCGTAGCATTGGTCCCGATAAACCCCAATTTATTGCTTCTTCTGGACCAATAATGCCTACTCCCTCAACTCGTTCTAAAAAAATAGGATTTCGCGTAATAAGGTTTTGATATTCCGAAACCGCTGTTAAAAAATAATCACAGAAATCCAAACATTTATCTATCCATCCATAAGGTAGATCGGCCGCTACTCCTCCGATACGAAAATAATTATGCATCATTCTCATACCGGTGGCAGCTTCGAATAGATCATATACTAATTCTCTTTCTCTGAAAATATAGAAAAAGGGAGTCTGTGCACCAATATCTGCCATAAAGGGGCCAAGCCATAACAGATGAGAAGCTATACGACTCAACTCTAACATAATTACTCTGATATAACTGGCTCTTTTAGGTACCTGAATATTTCCCAACTGTTCTGGTCCATTTACGGTTATTGCTTCTGTGAACATAGTAGCTAAATAATCCCAACGTGTTACATAAGGTAGATATTGTATAACTGTTCGATTTTCCGCAATTTTTTCCATTCCTCTGTGTAAATAACCCAATATTGGTTCACAATCAATAACATCTTCACCATCTAGAGTAAGGATGAGCCGAAGAACACCATGCATTGATGGGTGGTGAGGTCCCATATTGACTATCATGAGGTCTTTTCTTGTAGTTGTTCCATTCATAGGTTATTCCTCGATTCATTCTTTCATGAATTGCTGAAAATGAAAAGAAGTTTATTAAAATTCAAGATCTAATAAAAAAATCAAATAATTCAAATTCCTTTTTCACTTAACGAGTTTTTGACTCCCGAATATCCAGGTGACTAATTAATTCTTTATAACGTATTCTATTTTTCTTTGACAAATAAGACAGCAGTCGTTGGCGTTTTCCCAGGATTTTACGTAAACCTCTCTGAGATAAATAATCTTTTCGGTGCAATTCCAAATGGGAAGTCAGTCTTCGTATCTTATTGGTGAAACGAAATACTTGAAATTCAACGGACCCCTTGTTTTCTTCTTTTTCTTCTTGTGAAATAACTGAAATGAATGAATTTTTTACCATAAAACGGATTTTCTATCCTCTTTTTTTTAATGTATTTTACTGATCAGTAAGAATAATGCTAGTCATTTTAATTTGGTATACACAATAATCTTAATTTCTTTATGAACTCCTAATTTTATCAAAAAAAATTAATCAATCCAATTTTCTTTTCAATTTTATTCGTGTAGGAATAGAGGAATAGGAATATGAAAATTAGTATAGGAATAGGAAAGGGTGATATATTTCTACATTTAGAAAAGAGAAAAAATTTTGGATCGAAATCTAATAATAAATAAAAAAAGAAAAAAAAAAAGAAGATTTCGTTAATCATTTATAGATCTATTGGATATTGATAAATGCATTGAATTAGTATTTATGTATCAGACTGGAAGGTAAGACAATACATAGCTGCAACTCCTTTTTTCATATACCATACATATATGGTACAGAATATATATGAAAAACGCATAATTAACAAATTAGCAATCGTGGATACATATGTATCCTTATCATAGTGAAGCGGCTCCCATTATTGGTATCAAACCAATATCGATTCATACAAGATAAATCTTCTAAGCGATAATTAGGGCAAAGAAAGAACTTTAATTTAATTAGTTTCTTTTTATCAAAATGTTTTCTTTTATCCAAAAATTCACCCCAGTTTTTTATGTTGTTGCAAAATACTGGATTTTTATGAATACCATTTCTCTTCCTCGAATTGAAACAAATTAGAATTCTTAATTCTCTACGTCCTTTAGTGGATAAAACTTTTTCGGGAACAAACAACAAATCATAATTATTTTTGTATCTATTTTCAGCCATTCTTTGATGTCTTGCAATGGATTTATCCAAATTAATCTTAGCAACATAGCTTTTTTCTCGGTATATTTGATTAATTTTGGGCTTACTCTTATGAAACAATGAAATATTTAGACTTTGATACATAATCAATTGTCCATCATTTTTTATAGACAAACGAACTGGTTCGATAATTAATATACCCTTTTTCATTAATTCTGTAAGAGGTAAATCCTTTTGAATCATCAAAATATCTAAACTCATTTCTCCCCTTTGAATAGAGGATATAGCAATTTCTCTTGGATTTATCAGTCTAAGTAGGAGACAATATACTTTGATATTATTGATCATTTTTTGATTTAAAGAATCATCCCATCTCAATTGAAAACGTAAATACCTTTTTAGGAAAAAATCAAGCTCGGCTTCCGTGTTGCTCTTATATTGTTTTTTCTTTCTACGTTTTTTCATATCGGGGCTTGCATAATCTTCTCCAATATCTTTTTCTTGGTTTGAGAGAAGTGATCCAAGATTCGCTTGATTTTGTGCATCTGATTCAAGATTATCTCGAATTGCGTATTCTTTTTCTTCTTGATTTCGATTCTCTAATTCAATCGATTTTTTTTCATTCGAAAATAGAAAAAGATCCCTTTTGTTCTTTCTAGTGATGTTTTTATTTTCACTAACATTTTCATTAAAATTGAAAACATTCAAATTTAAAAGAAGTAGTTGGATTGGTATGATCCACGGTTTCATAAGATATGTATTATAAAGCAGCACAAATTCTGGAAAGAACCAAAGGTTTAGATTTGATATGGGACGACTTAGTATTTCTTCATTCATTCCCATCCAATCAAAAAGGTCTTTTTTTTTGTTGGATGCCGTAATTCTTCCATTTTGGGAAATTTTAAGATAAAAAAGACCTTTTTGATCCATTTTATCAATTATTTGATAATTATTAACCCCAGTCTTAGTATTTTTATTACCATTGGTATCGATATCAATCCAGGACTCAATATTGACTTTATTTCGAAGACAAAAATCGAAAATTCTCCAATCAAAATATTTTCTATCTGTAAATTTATCCAGATTTAGAATATCATCATCTTCTAAATTAATAGGGATAATACCTCCTGGCATATTAATTAATTTACTTTTTTTATATATCTTGTTGTAATTATAAGAAATCTCTTGTTTATTATTTAAACGTAATGGTGATACATAAATATGTGAATCCTTCTTATTTTCATAATTAATCGATTTATATGAGAAAAGGTCATATCCATAGTATTTTTGAAGGTTATATTTTGAATTTGATAATGAATTTGATTCAAAATCATTTAATTTTTTGTAATTAATTAATATTAATTGATCTTTTTCATCTGAATGCCTTTTGTTTAAATCTTTATTTTTCACTATACGTGTTTGATTGAATCTATTTCGGCATTTGTGTGGTACTAATAGATACCATCTAATCGAAGATAAATCATATTGATAATGACCCCTTAACCAGTTTTTCCATTGAATCATTTCCATTTCCGAATTCAAAATATTTTTATGTTTTAATTCAGAATAAAAAATTGTTTCAAAATAATCCTTTATTTGATTCTTAAGAAAAAAAGATGTTCCGTGATAGTGAAGGACATATCTTAACTTATACAAATTAAAAATTTGCGTTTGATATAATTGGTAAAATACATATCCTTGTGAGAAGGAGGATAATAAAATCTTTGAATTTTTATTACTAATATCCGAAATTGATTTTTTTATAGTCCAAATAAAAAGAAAACGAATTGTATTAAAAGGAATTGTATTTTTATTTGTTTTAGCAATTTTTTCTTTATTTGTTTCATTATTGGAAATGTATTTATCGATCATTTTTTTTGAATTATCAAAAAAAAGTTGTATAGTGATCCTCGGACTATTAATGATACAGAGAAGTATATCTATATATATCCTTTCAATTAAAAATTTGAAAAAAGAATATGATTTACGGATTAATCGAACATTTCTTCTTTTGAATTTCTTTAATTTCTGCCAAATATTTTTTATTGATGCTAATAGTTTAGTAGGATAACTTATTTTATTAGAACTACTATTTCTATTGATTTCCGGAGTTAAAAATCCTTTTTTCTTATCTTTTGTAATTTTTTCTATTTGATTCCTGATTGTGCTGGTTCTATGAGCCAGATCTTTCATTTTTTTTTCTGTCAATGAAGAATCTGTCAAATCCATAAATCGAATTTGAATGGACGATTCATTAATCATCCCATTACTGATTACCCCATTTTTTTCTTTTTTAGTTTCACTCAATTCATATATTTCTCTTAATCCAAATAATTGAATTGGGTTTCTTTTGGAAAGTTCTTTTATTATTCCTTTTAAAAATAGAATGGTTTTCATGACCCATTTTTTTCTTTCTTTTGAAAAGTTAAAAAAAAAATGGATTCTTTCTTTTAAAACCTGTATAACTAAAAAAGAATTCTTTTTCAATTTGATAATTTTTTTTCTGAGTCCTTTAAAAATGGGTTCAAAAAATGAACGTTGTTTTCGGGGAGAACCAAAAGGAAGTTCAGTTTCCATTCCCCAAACTGTTAAAAAACAAAAATCGTTTTTTTGCTCTTTATTTCTCAGCAGATCTTTCTGGGGGGGTGGCACCTTAGATCTGTGCCAAGGTTTAAGGCAAAAAGGAAATAGGATCTTTATCTGAATACCGTCTGTCAACCAATTTTTTGGAAATTCGGTTTCTGATAATTGAATACCATTATAGGTGCATTTAACATGCATTTCTCTATTCCAATCTTTTAAGTCTTCGGACCACTCGGGAAATTGAAATAATAACATACGGGCTATATTTTTAGCTATTATCAATGAAGGGAATAGAATATATTTTCTAAGAAAAGATTGGGTTACTAATAGGGATCCTCTTATTACTTGAGCAAATAAAATGCTATCCCAGGCTTCCGCTATTTCTATTCGTGCTTTCTCTTCTCTTTTGTATTCTTCTTTTTTTTCTTCCTCTTTTTTTTT